ATTTGCATTTCGAACAGGCATGAATACAGCATCTATAGTATAACTTCCGTCTTGCAAGTTTTTTAGTGTTTTTATACCATATCCGCGATTCCTCTCGATTTGTAATCCAATACACAAATTAATAGGTTCTGTTAGGTTAGCTATATGTTGTGTATTATCAACGATTTCCACAGAAGGTGGTAAAATGATGTCTTGAGCAGTTACATATCCAGGACCTTTGAAACAAATAGACGCGTCCCGAGTTCCATAGAGATTACTTCTCAATACAATTTCTTTCAAATTCATTAAAATTTCATGGACTGATTCTTGAATACCTACTATGGTAGAATATTCATGTGGTATTTTCTCTAATTTTGCACGTGTGATACATGTTCCCTCTATTTCTCCGAGCAAAACTCTTCGCATTGCAATGCCTATTGTATCGGCTTGGCCTTTCATAAGTGGAGACAGAATAAAACGTCCATAATGAAGACGCTTACTGTCTACTCTCGATTCAACACACTTCCACTGTAGTGTCCGAGTAGATACTCTTACTTTCTCTCGAACCATAATATTTTATTTTGATCAAACCCTTGAATTGTTTATTTCTCTTGAAATCTCTTCCATGTTTATTTTTAGTTTTACACACGTCTTTTTTTCGGAGACCTACATCCATTATGTGGCATAGGGGTTACATCTCGTATAAAATTTAATAGTATACCACTTCTACGAATAGCTCTTAATGCCGCATCTCTTCCGAGACCGGGACCCTTTATCATGACTTCTGCTCGTTGCATGCCTTGATCCGCTACTGTTCGAATAGCATTTCTTGCTGCGGTTTCGGCGGCAAATGCTGTCCCCCTTCGTGTACCCTTGAATCCACAACTACCGGCGGAGGACCAAGAAATCACCCGACCCCGTACATCTGTAACAGTAACAATGGTATTGTTGAAACTAGCTTGAACATGAATAATTCCCTTTGGTATTTTACGAGCATGCTTACGCGAACCAATACGTCCATTTTTACGCGAACCCATTTTTGGTATAGGTTTTGCCATATTTGATTTTTTCATAAATATAAGTCTGAGATATATGATATGGATATATCCATTTCATGTCAAAAAAGGATCCTTTACTATTTTCTAACTAGAATGAATATTCTATTTTTCTATATTCATTTTTCTATATTAAGTGTATTCGATTTCTATTATATTAATATAGAATATTCATTTTTGAAATAAAATTTCAAATTGGAAATATCAAAAATATTTAATATTTATAATTTCAAAAATATTTAATATTTATAATTATAGAATATTAATATAGTTGTTTAATATAGTTGTAATAGAATATAGATTTTGTATAGATTATCCATTTTCTATTTTTTTTGATTTACTATTTCATTTAATATTAATAAGATTTTTTTTAATATAAATTTTTTTGATTTGTGCATCCGATCCCTAAAAATAGAAAAACCCTCTTTGTGGAAATATTATCCCTGTCTTTGTTTATGTCTTGGATTGGAACAAATTACTATAATTCGCCCTCTCCTACGGATCAATCGACATTTTTCACAAATTTTACGAACAGAGGCCCCGATTTTCATATTTGTCATTCCTTAACTAAATCCCGAATCTATTTATTGGAAGAAAATAACTTTTCCTTACATTTTCAACTTCGAATTCTACCTCCCCCCCAAAAAGAATGTTGAAGTTGAAAAATAGTCTAATTAAATTAAATGACTTATACTTTCATTTTTTATTTTCCGGTCGTATAGATAGAAAATAAGAGTACATCGAATCTTTTCAGAAACATAACCTAGAATCATATTTTCATTATATAAAAGAATCTGGAACATATCCTTGAGAAGTGATTCAGTAATTAAATCCTCATGAATCCTTTTTCTTTCTTTTATTCCTATTCCAGTTAAAACCTCTTCACGCATTCACTAATGTATGAGGAGTCATATTAGAAAACTGTGATTTCTCTCTTTTTTTAACAAAAATGGATAGAAGTTTCTCATATAATTCGGATATCAGAAAGATTACCATATATAACATAAAACTTCTCCGCCGATTCTTTCTAATCGAGCCTCTCGATCTGTCATTATACCTCTAGAGGTAGAGAGAATTACAATCCCCATCCCTCCTAAAATTCTAGGGATTCGTTGATAATTAGAATATATTCGTAGACCGGGTGTACTGATCCGTTTTAAATTTAAAAAAGTTTTATATAATCCTTTCCTATTTCTTGTATACCGTAGGGTTAAAACTAAAAAATGTTTGTCGCTTTCCCTATGTTTTCTGACGTTTTCAATAAAACCCTCTCGTAGAAGTATTTTCACAATGTTTTCGGTGATGTTAGTAAATGGTATTTGAACCGTTCCTTTTCTATTCATATTAGCATTTCGTATAGAGGTTATTATGTCAGCGATGGTGTCCTTACTCATGATAAACGAAAATGATTGTTGTCCCTTACTTTCGATATAATCAACATGCTCCTTTTTCTTTTTTTTTTTCTATTTCTATCTATTATTATTTATTTTATTTAGGTTATGAAATATTAATATGAAATATATATATATATATAATAATTACTACAAATAATAATTACTACAAAGGTATATGTGTCAGATAGAATCTATTAATTAACCTATTTCATTCACAAATAATATATCTATATAACGGTCTCGTCTTATAATACCTCGGGTGCTAATGAAACTATTTTAGTGAAATTTAACTGTCTCAATTCCCGGGCGATTGCGCAAAAAATTCGAGTTCCTTTTGGATTTCCTTCTTGATCAATGACAACCGCAGCATTATCATCATACTGTATTATTATACCGTTGCTACGTTTGAGTTCTTTACAAGTACGTACAATTACAGCTCTGATCACTTCTGATCTTTCTAAAGGCGTATTTGGTACTGCCTCCTTGATTACAGCAACAACAATGTCACCAATATAAGCATATCGTCGATTACTAGCTCCTATAATTCGAATACACATCAATTCGCGGGCTCCGCTGTTATCGGCTACATTCAAATGGGTTTGAGGTTGAATCATATCATTTTTTTTTTCTTTCAGTCTAAAGATAAAGATTGAAGTAAAAAAAATATTCTGTGTTCAAAAAAAAAAAAGAAACCTACAATTGCATTTTTTTTTCATCTTAAAAGACCTCTTTCCTTGGGTTCTAATTATTATCCTGAAATAATGAATTGAGTTCGTATAGGCATTTTTGATGCTGCTATTGAAATAGCCTTTCTGGCTATATTCTCTGCGACCCCGCCCATTTCATAAAGTATTTTGCCGGGTTTAACGACAGCTACCCAATATTCGGGAGATCCTTTTCCCGAACCCATACGCGTTTCGGTGGGTCTTACTGTAACTGGTTTGTCTGGAAATATGCGTACCCATATTTGTCCACCCCGGCGGACATTTCGTGACATTGCCCGCCGCCCCGCTTCTATTTGTCTAGATGTGATCCAAGCGGGCTCAAGTGCCTGAAGAGCATATCTTCCGAAGCAAATATGATTACCTCGATAGGCTATTCCCTTCATTCTTCCTCTATGTTGTTTACGGAATCTGGTTCTTTTTGGGTTATAGTTGATGGTTGTTTCTCAATTCCATCTCTATTACAGAACCGTACATGAGATTTTCACCTCATACGGCTCCTCACGAATGAAGCGATTCAAAATTCAATTCAAATAAATGATTTAACCGAAAAAATAATATATAATAAGATACATATGTTTAATATACATATGTTTAAATTTAATGAATATTAATGAATAATATAATAGAATCGCGGGATTTTTTTGAGATTTCATAGAATCTATTGGTCTATTGGAAATTTCTATATCTTGTTTATATATAACTTAACTAAATTATAGATATATATATAACTATATATGTATGTATTCTTAATAGACAATTTTTATAGACAATTTTTGCTATCCGTATATAACTATATAATGTTCTTTTGTTATAAGGTAAGGGAATCATTATTTATTTTTTTTATCCTATCGGATTGGCAAAAATTTAAAAATTCAAAAAAATCCGAATTTTCGCGGGCGAATATTTACTCTTTCATTATCAAATTCAGATGTAATGTAGGGTTAGCCTACACTACAACTTCTCAAAAAAAAATGGATTGCTTCTTGGTTCGTTCCGCCATCCTACCTAATGAATCATTAAGATTTGTTTTTAATTTTAATATTAATAAAAAAATCTTAGGTATTCGCAGGTTCCGTCGTTCCCATCGCTTCTCGATTAATGGTTAGGTCTGAATTCTACAATGGAGCCTCTCTAATAAGATTCTATTTATCTCTAATAAGATTTTATTTAAATAACATTTTCCTTTTTCTTGAATCAACCTTCTCAGTTTTTATTGACTCGGGGCTCTTGATTTCTTTGTTCTAGGAATATATTCATCTATATATGGATTAATTAATATTGATGCTTTATTACACTACCTTTTATGAGATGACCCATAGAACCTTACATATTAGAATTCTATATCATTGATATTCTTTTTTCTCTCTTTCTTTCACCCCTTCATTTATCCGTATATTCTTATTGCTTTACAACTCAAAATTAGATTCGTTTTTCTTTTTTATGCAATATTTCAGTTGCTATAATATAATTATATCACCAATATATCATATCTTTATTTAGATTTTCTATTTTGACTAGTTATTTAGATCCAGATAATGCGAAGCGATGAGTTGGTTATTAGTTCTTTATTAATTAATTCAATTCATACTACCGGTCGGTTTATTTTTTTGTTGAATTTGAACCACTCTAAAAAAAACCAACGAGTCGCACACTAAGCATAGCAATTATATCAATATCAAATGATTAATTGAATTTTTTTATTCAATTCAATCTTATAAAATTTCTCATTTTTTGTTTTGGAATAAGAATGTAATAATTTCTCATTTTTTGTTTTATCGAAACATGGAACGTTAAAGATAAGAAAAAGTTTTTTATTATTCTTTGTTTAGAAATATCCAAACTTTTAT